TCTTTAAAAAAAAAAGATTGAGCCGAATACAATACAAAGATACTTATTGCATAACATAAAAGAAATATATAAGAAATATATTTTTTCTATTTTCAAATTCAAATTTTTTTTTTTAGACTCTTTTTCTTATTTTTAGTTTAGAATAGAATTCATATTCTAAATAAAAAATAAATTCCAAATTAGCATGAAAAGTTATTAACAAAACATAATTCAAATTCTAATTTATTAGAATTTGAATATTGAATAATAATATCTCATTCTCGAATTTGAATTCGTTTGTTTTCTCGATTCTACTCTTTTTTTTTCAACACTAATATTGACAACAGTGTATCAAACAAATATAATCCGATCGTGAATAAATTGATTGATTTATTCACGTTACAGAGGCTTTTTTTTTTCTTTTTCGATTGTATCCACACATCCCACTTTTTGGGGGGAGGGGGTTGCTAACTCAATGGTAGAGTACTCGGCTTTTAAGTGCGACTCCATTTTTTACACATTTTTATGAAGCGATTGTTTTGTCCATACCCTCGGTAGAGTTTGTAAGACCACGACTGATCCAGAAAGGAATGAATGGAAAAAGCAGCATGTCGTATCAATGGCGAATTCGAAAAATATTTCATTCTTATTGGATCCGACCATCATTTTTATTTTAATTCTCGGCTCGGAACAAAAAAAAATTCAGTTGGGTTTAATTAATAAAGGGATAGAGCTTGGCAACTCCAATTATAGGGAAACAAAAAGTAACGAGCTTTCATTTTTTCATTCGAATGATTACCCGATCTAATTGTACGTTAAAAATATATTAGTGCTTGATGCGGGAAAAGCTTTTCCCATGAATGGATTTTTAAGTTTTGTTATGAGTCCTAACTATTAGCTATTCTTCATTATGAGGTGGCAATAAATGTGTAGAAGAAAGAGTATATTGATAAAGATATTTTTTTTTTCCAAAATCAAAAGAGCGATTGGGCGGATAAAATAAAGGATTTCGAACTAGCTTGTTATCCTAGAACAATCAAATCAGATGGAAAAAGCGAGTGGAGAGAGTCCGTTTTATTTTCTAGGTATCTATTCATATTCGTTCTAATTCGAATATATATATAATGAATATATATATAATAATATAATAAATACCCAGTTTTGACTGTATCGCACTATGTATCATTTGATAATCCAATGAATCTCTGATTCTTTGACAAAATCGAATTTTAAAGATGGAGGACTATCAAATATATTTAGAACTAGATAGATCTCGCCAACAGAACTTCCTATATCCACTTATTTTTCGGGAGTATATTTATGGACTCGCCTACGGTCATGATTTAAATAGAAATCGATCCATTTTCGTGGAAAATGTGGATTATGATAAGAAATCTAGTTTACTAATTGTAAAACGTTTAATTACTCGAATGTATCAACAGAATCATTTTATTCTTTTTGCTAACGATTCTAACAAAAAAAACCCATTTTGGGGTTATAACAAGAATTTGTATTCTCAAAAGATATCAGAGGGTTTTGCCATCGTCGCGGAAATTCCATTTTCCAGACAATTACAATTCCGTTCTTCTTTAGAAGAGTCGGAAATCATAAAATCTTTTAATAATTTGCGATCAATTCATTCCATTTTTTCCTTTTTCGAGGATAAATTTACATATTTTAATTTTGTTTCAGATGTACAAATACCCTATCCTATTCATCTGGAAATCTTGGTTCAAAGTCTTCGATACTGGGTGAAAGATCCCCCCTTCTTTCATTTATTAAGATTGTTTATTTATGAGTATTGTAATTGGAATAGTCTTATTACTAAAAAAAAACTTATTTCTACTTTTTCAAAAAGTAATCCAAGAATTCTCTTGTTCCTATATAATTTTTATGTATGTGAACACGAATCCATCTTCCTTTTTCTACGTAAGAGATCCTCTTATTTACGATTAAACTCTTTTATCGTTATTTTTGAGCGAATCTATTTCTATGCAAAAATCGAACATCTTGTGGAAGTCTTTTCTAAGAATTTTTCGTCTACCTTATCATTCTTCAAGGATCCTTTGATTCATTATGTTAGATATCAAGGAAAAGCCATTCTGGCTTCAAAGAATGCGCCTCTTTTGATGAATAAATGGAAACACTATCTCATCTATTTCTGGCAATGTCATTTTGATGTTTGGTCTCAACCTGGAACGATCCATATAAATCCATTATTATCCGAGAATTCATTTCACTTTTTTTGGGGGGGCTATCTTTCAAATGTGCGGCTCAATTTTTCAGTGGTCCGGAATCAAATGCTAGAAAATTCATTTCTAATCGAAATTCTTATGAAAAAGCTTGATACAATAGTTCCAATTATTCCTTTAATTAGATCTTTGGCTAAAGCGAGATTTTGTAATATATTAGGGCATCCCATTAGTAAGCCTGTTTGGGCCGATTCATCCGATTTTGATATTATTAACCGATTTTTGCGGATATGCAGAAATTTTTCTCATTATTATAATGGATCCTCAAA